AGAACAATAGAGAACTCTAAACCCCCGAACTCATTGTCTCTCTCGGTTTCATTCCATCTAGTCCGAATTAGCTCCTCCTCCTAATCTAATTTAATAATAAAAGATTAGGAACCACATTATGTGCAACTTCCAATGCGCGGCCGAACGTTTCAGATTGAGCTCCCAGCATTAAGAGATCGTTATAACCAACCGGCAAGCACCGTGTCGAATGGGTAGTCGAAGCCAGGCACATACAAAAAATGGGTGATATGCTCGGTCATCGCAGGAGTGAGCTGTACCCCTTCTTCAATAAAGATGGGATGAAGCTTCAGCGCTGTAGCTTCGATTAACACCCCATCGGCCACATCTTCCAAGACCTCAACGGCCTCACCCACCTGAAGGGACCCTATCCACTCAAAGTCCACCCGCCCAGCTGTTATGACACACAACGCAGGGTTCATTTTTAGTTCGAACAGAAAATATGTCAAAACTTCGGTTGCGTTCATCTGTCTATTTCTACTTTAGTTCCTCTAGTCCGAATTAGCTCCTCCTCCTCCTTCTCCTTTAGTTTAGGATAGGATCGTCGTTGGTCCTTATATATATAAGAAGATAAGAAATGAATTCTCTCTTTTTGATACAGTCAGGTATACTGAAAACCCAATCTCGATGATGAAAATGAGACTAAGCCAGAGCATTCGAGTTCAAACAAAAGGTAGATCATTAGCCCTTTAATATAATAGAATAGTCGACCGGACTGCTTTCTGCTTTAAAGTAAGGCTCTCAAGATCACATCCATCGCTTACCAACCAGCCAAAACCCTTGCTTCTTTCTATTCCTTCTTTTTGGCTAGTTTCTTTCCTTCTTGTTTACTGTCTTATGTTGGATAGTTGTAGTTTATATCAGGTGTGCTATTACTAGCATCAGGAAGAACAGTCAAAATACACCCTACCCTCTCCGTAGGTCAAGTGACTACTCCCTTCTCCTTTGTCCTACTCCCGCACTGAAGAAGCAAGCCAAGTGCATAAGGAATAGGAATGCACACCCGCTAGCAAGCCCAACAGATAACCGATGGAACAGGGAAGCCCGAGAAGCCATCTTCTTCTATCTCCGGTGCCAGGGAAGACGCGGAAAGGAATCATTCCGAATAGAGGGCTGCACTTAAGTAGCTCTTTAAACCCGACCGAAGCACTATCGTTATCGCTTCACTTCGGGCCTTAGTCGCTACTCGCGTAAGGCCCCTCGTTACGCTTGTTCCGGGTGAGCCTTCCGATTGAACGGAGTAACGCACTCCGGAAGAAAGACGGTTAGCAATCACACATATTTGTTTTGCTGGTATAGACTTTCAACATAGTTCTTTCGTACAGGCCGGATAATGGGTCCTTTCCTATAAGGGTATATAAAGGTGCGTTCTTGCTGCATCGTATTAGCGAACTACTCAGTCAACGCTTTGCTAATCCTCCGAATGAAATTCGTTTTAGAATGATCCTTTATAGGGCAACCAAAGGATGCTTCTTTAAGATAATGGATAAAGGGGGATGAGCAGAGCGTTGAGTAGACTACCGATCCCCGGTTCGATCAACTAACCACGGACTGAGCCCTTCCGGGATAAACTATATCACCTCCGCTTCCTCCTTCATTCTCTTGTTGATTTATTGCTACTTCCATTTCAAGGACTTCTATTATTGCTTCCCTGGGTTTCCGGGATAGCCAGTAAACTTACTAGCCGCTAATAAAGGAACTTACTAGCTTCAAGGGTTGAGTTCCAATTACATTCAATAGTTAGCCATGTGTATGGTAGAGCGAAGTGAAGTCATCGCTTGGGTACTCTTGCCAATTGCCTTCTCTTTGACATGGAAAGCAAGAGCCTGTGGAAAAGCCATGCGAACCCGCATTGATGGTCACCTTGACCGACCTCATTAAGCCCTTTCCTACGGGCTTTCACCAGTTTAGGACAGAAAGAACTACCGATTCACACCTCAGGCTCTTCAGTCGATGGCCCGCTATCATGTGATCTCAGTTCAAAAAGAGGGCATACCTTGGGAGAGAATAGCAATCGAAGGAACTGATTAACTGGGACACTATGCCTTGCCCGGGTAGCTGCTCTGCTTGCTAAGGCGTGAAGCTAAAAGCCTTGACTCTGAACTACTCTCTCAGGCATGTAAGACCTGCTACTTTTCCTAGACCTCTAACTCTGATCTGAAATGTCTAGACAAAGGAGTGCGGGAAGTCTCCTTGGGAAGGGGGCTGACCAAAGGGATGATATGACTAACCTAGGGAAAGCTTATGAATGAGGTTCAACCTCCCTTCCATATCCTGGTCAGCATCCTGGAGGAAGAGTTCGCTTAATCAGATGGAGCATCAGAATCGGCATAAGCTCAGGTTGTTGGATCCGGGTTCTTCATGCCATGAAGACCTGCCAAGCCGAACTAAAGCTCCACAACCCTTCTCGTCCTGACTTTGCTTTCAATAGTCCGCAATAAGCCAGGTAGAATAGAAGTTCCCATCCCGTTGAGGCCTCGTTTGAACTCCAAATTACGGGTGATACGTCGGATAGACTCTATCTTAGAGATCTGGTAAATCCCCAACTACAAGCTCTCAGTTATAGAGTGACTCGGAAGTACTGCTTCTGATGATAGCTATGCTGTAATCGAAGAATCCCGATCTGTAAGAAATGCATATGAAAGCAGAATGCTGTCCTAAGCTTCGCTCAACCTGTGAAATGAGGGCAAATGGACGGTTGCTTTCTTGACCAGTTGGACCGGTTTCGGTCTATACCTTAACCAAGGATGCCTTCCTCTTGAAATGAGAATGGGTAAAAGTTCTGGTCTTCGGTGTGGGCTGCGCATCGCGTTGTGTTTGCCGATATGGTACAGTGCAGCGTACCTAGAGCGACCGAAGGTTCTAAATATTTCGGACTTCTTGTGTCGTCCCTTGGCGATACTGGTTATAAGGTATGGTCAAGGCAGCAAACATGCGCTGAGGTAGGTCGGTTCGGGTTGAAAGTCGAAGCAGCGGGGAAATAAATTAAGGGTTTTCGCTATCGCGAACCCCATCCTTCAGAATCTTGTTCGTCCTCTCCATGATTGGACAATGAGCGTTCTGAGGATGCTTCCAACTGATGGTACATACGATCAGTTGGCCCCGTTAAGACGACTTCAGGGTCGAAGAGTTATGTATTCCTTCGATCTGAAGTCGGCTACGGACCTCTTGCCGAGCGACTCCAGAATCCCCTTCGTGCTAAACGCCATCGCTTTAATAGAGGTCAGCCTCTCGGCTTTTACTCTTCGTGGCCCGTCTTCACATTGACACATCATATGTTGGTGTGGTTAGCGGCCAGGCGAGCACAGCCTGGGAAGAAGTTGTTTTTAGACTACGCTATTTTGGGTGATGACATCGTTATCGCCGATGAGAAGGTTGCCCTTGCTTATCGGGATATCATGAGTGAGGCACAAGCTGTTATATCTCTCGAGAAAACCCTTGTGTCTCACCGCGGTGCGTGCGAATTTGCCAAGAGATTCCTCGTGCATTGTGGTTCCGTGGACCTGAGTCCAGTATCCACTGCATGCATCAGGCTTTGCTCTAGCAATTCGTCGCCCGGCATCTTCAAGCAGTTATGTTCTGGCGGACAAATGTCGCTAAGGACCTCTGTCCGCTTGAGAGGTGGTGGTTTCCGTGTCTACAACAAAGCCAATTTTAAGACGTTTAGTCGTCGATGGCGTAGACACTGGTTGGCGATGCACTGCCCTTCGGGCATATTTCCTATGCCTCTGGTGCTGTGGCTCGGGTGCCCTTTTGGGGTACTTGATTGCTATCAGTACTGGGCGGTACGGGATTTCATATTGAGACGTATAAAGCCAAAAGATCTTGATGAGAGATCTTTCGACCAGTGTCGTCTCTTTTGGGAAGGTAATGAAGAAGCTTTTGAGTGGACTATTCAGTCTTTAGTATCCGCTCATTGCCGATTCATTGCCTGGTATGCTCGTGTGTCTAGTGACTTCTCGGTGCCGTTGGAAGAGATTATCCATCCTCCTTTGGCCGCACGAAAGATTGAACGTGCGTCAGAGGATGAGCAGACTGTGATTAGGTTTGGTACCATATTCGCAGCCTGGGATTTTCTCCGTCGTTGGAACCGTTGTAAAGTTCTAGCGCCACTAAACTTCTGGGTAACCAGAGTCTAGTGTCTGACTGCCCTGAGTGTTCTCAGTAGTCAAGGCTGTATGATGGGAATCATACAGGCTGAAATTCGCCTTGATTGGAAAATTCACCAATGGATGTCCGAAGTTCGCTACGCTAAAACAGCCTTTCGCAGGGTTCGGTTTAACGGGTCCATATCAGATTGGTTTTATTAACTTTAAACATATTGTTATTAAGCTTTCCAATATGGAAGATTACACCAGACTTTGGACACGACAAGTTTGGATGATAGAAGGAGCCCCTATGCGTGTATTTAAGTGGACAGCAGACTTTGATACGAAAACGGAGTCATCAATTGCGCCAATTTGGATTGGATTTCCGGAGTTACCATTGCACCTTTTTCACCGCGCGTCAATTATTGCTTAAGATGGATGAGCCTACAGCGGACCAGACACGTCCTAGCATGGTGCGTGGAAGTCTACCTTTTGGCGGCCAGAGATTGCGCGAAGATATTGTTTTGCATCAATCGGTGGTTTATGAAAATGCCTTACTGCCGTACTTGCGGGTCATGCTGATTCAAATTGTTATCAGAATGGTAATTTAAGGCCGCAGCCTTCAGAGGCCGAGAAGAAAAGGGAGGAGATTAGGCTTGGGAAGCAACCAATACGACAAGAATATGTGCCAATTCGGACCTTCAAACGACTACTTTTACCCCAAGACATCCAGTCTATCCTCAGATGGGTCTCACGCAATTCTTAGCTGCCCTTTCACTCTGGAAGGAAAGGTATAGTTAGGTCTGAAAAACGGACTATCAATCACATGCATTAAGATAGCAACTTGGATCCTTATCCTTAGCGGAATGTCTGTCATCAATGGAACTCCTAACTGACTGAGACCAATATTGAGCCTAGCTCTTCAAAAGGAGAAGGGAGCAAGCAAGCTATGAGAGAGCGGAATTATCCTGCTATGCTTTAGAGTCCCAATCAAGATCAGGAAGGCTGAGAGCAATCCACCATCACCATTCCCTTTGTTGCCGCAGGAATCATGCATGGGTTCTCTCCAAACATGCACAAGGACTCCAAGTAAGGCATTGGCACTGCCGATAAGAAAAGGTGGAGAAGGACAGAAGCTCATACGCCACAGAAGCGAATATACTATTGCTATGATACGCTCATAGGCCACAGAAGCTCATAGGCGACAGAACCGGCTCTACAGCAAGGTCTACTCCGAAAATCAAATGGGACTGGATCACCGGGATCAATAGAATCTAAAGGATCTACTTCTGTGTTGTATCTGGATTTGTTACAAGTAACTGATTTCGAACCGTTGATGTAGCTGGGTCACTCGGGGTCCCAAGCCACTATTCTTGTCATTTTCATCCCCGTCCTTTGGCGGTCTTATAGTAATAGGTGGAGCACAACTAGTTCCAGCACAAAAATAAGATCTTCGACCACTTGCTTTCTTTCTCCCGGAATGCATAAAGTATCTGCTGCTAGCTTGACCGCTGCTGGTAGCCGTAATTGGGTGGCGCGCTATAGATCGGATCCTAAGTAGCTATAGGATGAACCCTGGAAGACGGCCCTACCGGAGGAAGCGGGTAGGGTGAATCTCCGTAACGATTCTAACGACCTAGCTAACCGTTGATTCAATGTCCTCTTAATCGGGGCACCGGTTTTTTTCTTGTTTTCAACTAGGTCTTTTCCCCTCGTGGTTAAACATGAGTTTGGAAATGCTCATTCTGTACATCTCCTCGTCAATCTGTGCATGAGCTTCTGGGCTATGTCTCGCTTACCCTCTTTAGTAGAGATCCACTGCTTATACTGGAATTAAGATCTGTTATCCAAGCCTCGGGCTTAATCCGTATAATGGTTATCAACTACTGGCATTGTGGGGTAAGATTTCTTTGACATAGAAGGATGTCCCTCGGAAGGTTTAGCTACGTCCTGTAAGAACTTGCTACAAGCGGGCAACTTACTACCTCTCTGTCTCCTCTTCTTATATAGTTGATGGACTTAGTTTCATCATATAAGAGACGGGTCGGTGGGCAAGTGAGCTGATCTCGCCTTTGTTGATCCGCTTGAAGAGAGTTATCACGACCCTGCTACATCGCGATCGTTTATTCCCAAGCGATAGAGAATACAAAGCATGATGAACAAGAGTAGCTTCCCGTCCCTTACTCTATGACTTTTCAACTTCATTGATCTGAAAGAAGTGACAGAAGAAAGCTACGGGCATATACCCCGCCCCGGGGGAACAAGTCCCACCTCAACAGCTATATTCTAAATCGTTAAGCCTCGCCTTTCTTTTGTATCGGACCTTTCCTTCCTTGGCTAGTTCAAAAAGGGTTTTTCCACTTTGCTTTGTTCAGACGGATTACCTGAACAACAATTCCTTAAATTCTCTGTCGAGTACGAAGAATAAGTGACACATTGGCCACACTAGCTTTCCAATTCGAATAGGCGCTTCCGACGGCTGGTCTACTTCCTGCTCGATGAGGGTAATCAGGTCGGGTGGTAATCAAGGCAAAAAGGCTTTGTCCATTTGCTTCTTTCAAAGAGCATAATTGACATATTAGAGGATCCTAGTTCATCGCTTCGATTCCTATTGATTCACCCTGCTCGGACATTAACTCAGCATTCTTCCTACGCTTGCAGCAAGCAGTGCATTCTCAAGCAAGAGAAGGGGCATAGCGGTCAAGCAGGGTCGTAGCGAGGGTCAAAGTAAAACAGGAAAGTGCTAACCCCGCATCTATAGAGAAAAAAATCCCCACAGCTGATTCGAGAACAAGAAGAGCTTCTTCTAGCACAACTGCGGTTAGTGATTCAATCACAGCGGATAGACCAAGAGAAGAGCAGTTCTTTATTCAATAGTACCGGTCCTTCAAAGCTTCCACTAGGAATGCCATCTTCTTTATGCCACCTCTCTTCCGACAACAAGAAAGCACTAGAAGCGGCAACTTTAACAGCACAAGTTCTATGCCATCACTCCCATTCGTCGCATTAGGATTAGTACGCTGATACGTGAACAACCGATCTCGCGACAACTGATTTTCTCACAGCTGCTACGATCACTCTAACAGCGGCTATGAACTCAACAAGAACACCGGAAACTCAAGCTTCTTTCACAACTCCTTCTGTAAGAGCGGATTCAATAGCAGGGGATTCTACAGAAAGGGACAGCATTCAAAGAAAAGAAACCATGCGGGGATCCGTTAAATAAAATGGAAATACGGGCTTATGTGCTTACTAAATCGGCCTTGCTGCTATGGATTCTAGGCTCTTTGATGTCCTCAGTTAAGGGATCCCATCGGTGTAGCTGTTTGCGTTTGTGCAATTTAAGGGACAGAGCATCCCGACGGTACGGAAAGCAACTAATGAAGCTGAGAATCCTTCTCTTTGGAGTTAATAGGTGCTTGGTAAGCAGCAAGAACAACCTTAGGGGATCAAGGGGAGTCAAAGACATTGAACGGGGGTGCCAGATCGAGCGAGTTTCTTGCTGTTCTGTTCGTGGTTTTACACCCAGGACCAGAGAGTTTGCTTAATAGCTCTTTTACGTGATAGCTCTTTTAGCTGCAAGGCTGCCTGCTTCCACTGGTGTACGCGAGACCGGTGCCTTAGATTATATAGGAGAATATCCGGTGGTGGATGCGACGACTGACCTGGGAACTGACCGCTGGTGCTCGACGACACGGTCCGGGTTGGAAAAAAGGATAAGCGACATGATCGAGGTGACGGCTCGACTACAGATTGATGGGATAAGATAGGAGAGAAAGCGCTTCCCGCGGCTGACCGTGTGCCCCTTCAGCCGAATTCTTATCATTCCATAGATTTATCCACATAGGCCAATTGGATATAGAAAAAGAGCACGAACAAAGCTGGCATCGTGCGTGATGTTGAGGGACCAAAAGATGCATTCTTATTCACTCTCAGAGGGCATTCTTGCTAAGTCATGGTACGCGATCTGCCCGCTACTGGTGCTGTGGGAGGCGCTTCCGTACACATACATGGATAGATAGATCAAGGGAGCTAGCCGGCAAGCTATCGTCCAGCCGCCGAAGCACCATTTTCAGAGGGACAAGTGCCCCAAACCCCGTCCAATAGGTTGTCACCTGTAATGGTTTCATTTCTCATTTCTTCTCATACGATCTTTCTCTCGCCTTTACCTTCGAAGGATTTCACGACTGAATACTTATTTATCGCACCCAGCCTTCTTAGCGATTGGGCTTGAAAGTCCACTTAGTAGTGGATCGGATACTCTGCAGTTGAAACATGGTATATCGACCAGGGATTGTGTACTACCAAATAATCCAAAGGCAGGATCCAAGACCTCGACAGAAGGCCCCTGAGCTTTGTTCTAAGCGCTGAAGAAAGGCCCGACTAGAGAAGAATGGACAGCCGCCGCAAGACGGGATCGATGACCGCCACACGAATGATGCCGTGGCCTCTAGCGCCAGTTTAGGACCCCTTGTGATAGATTGGCTCACCATAGAAAGCATTTGACCGATTTGAAGGAAGAACCCCTGAGACTATTCAATGTCCTTCTTTTCGGCTGGAAAGAAAGAGAAGCTGCTCTCCTGCTGCCTTGTTGAAGAAAGGAAGCGAACAACCACTGAGTCCTAAGTCTTAGATTCTTCTAAAGTCTGAGAGCTTTCTTTTGCTTTAAAAGTTGATCCTTTCGAACTTTATCTTCATGATAGGTAATGCATTCGAATAGAACATCGATGGGAGAACACCCCTCTACTTTATCGGCCTTATCTGACTAAACTCTAGAAGAAAGACTGGTTCACTTAAACTCGCTTCGAGACCCCGGGCAGACGTACTTCTCTTATTCTATTGCCCTGCTATCGAAGAGGGAGAATCGGCAGGTGCTCTCCCCGGCTAGAATAGTCGTTGAAACTGGAAACAGAAGGATAAGTTCGACCGCCGATGTTCATTCAAAGTTCCGGTAGCTCCCGGTCTCCTAGGGCGGGCAGCTACAAGTGCCACCCCAATCCGAAGGACGCATCTCCCACCGTTTGCTATGACCGGACAGATAGTTGGTTCAAAACCTCTTCCTGGGCCTATTGAGTCTAGCTGTTATACTGACAACTATTTGAAGTACTACCTTTGAACGGTTTACAAATGCATGTTGCTGGCATTGGAGTTAAATCAGTTTGCTAGTCGGGATCCCCAAGTATGAGTGGTAAGAGATTGAAGAAAAGGATGGGGAATAGATGGACAGATGAGTGCAGTGATGGAACAAGCAACGGATAAGCGTACTACCGCGAAAGCCCCAGTTCGTGTTAATAGCGTGCCGCCTTTATATATATAGGGCGTTTTCTTGCTTAGTCGATAGGCCCGAGCGTAACGGAGATAATAGTATGCAGAACGAGGAGGTAGATGTATTCCTGTTCCTGCGTTGTGCCTGAAGTCTTTAAGATTTTCTTGATGCCTAGTAAGAGCTGAGGGGCAGTGGATGACCTGGTCGAGAGAGATAGATGGGTGTAAAAGATTGAGTGGGAGCAGTGAACGGACTAAAGGGGCCTGAACGATGTAAGAACCGGCTATGAGTAAGACCTACGGTTTGCCTCATAAATGAGTGAATGAGAGAAGGCAAGAAGCTAACTATATCTAGCGATTCTGTATGCGCCTCTGCCCCGAGAACCTTTATCTGTTCCTTACTCGATAGTAGGGTTTCACTCCTACCTGGTGCGGATTGAGAAGCATCTCTGAGAGGAGGGTTTGCCCATTGATAGATATGAAAGGGAGCTGGGATCATAGGCCGAGCCTTTACTGTGTGTGACTGTGATTGAATCTTCGAATCCATTAGCGGAGTCAGAGCTATGTATGAGTCAGACCTATGGCTTTCCTCATAAGCAAGTGAGGCCTTGGGTAAGGCAAACTACCGGAACCGTTCTAAAAGTGTTTTTTACTGCATGAGTAGGCGAAGCCTAACAGAGAAGCCGGCTTCCTGCGTGTCGTATGGGCGTTTATCTCGCGTTTGAAAAGGAGCTTGCCTCCGACTCCGTACAGTACGTACTACTATATCACTTCCCGCCTAGATCCTATAATGAAACTATTCTATTGGAATAATGGTCCACCCTCCTTAGATGAATATGATCATACCCTATGTCCGCTCTTTCCACCGGCAGGCTTCTGCTTTTCCTTCTCCCCACCTGATCGAGACTGCTGTCAATTCATTCTATCATAGGGATGGGGGCACGCTCATCTGCCACTACGCTGGAATTGATTCCGGTTCAGCGGCGTCAGTCGGTGAAAAAGAGGGTCCTCGAGCGAAGAAGTTTTGTTTTAACAGGAAGGAGAGATACAATGGGAATAGTGCCAGACAAGAAATGTATTATGAAAAGTATTCCGGGCGGAACGATGTTCAAGTTTCAGAGAAGGGAAACGAAGCTATATAATAGATGAGGCTCCACATATCTGTATCAGAGAGACTATTCATCGAATGAATGATATCTTGTTAGCCGTATACAGGATTCCTCAACCAGGGTAGATTTAGGATCACGAGGCGGTTAGCAAACCGGGTCGACGGCAAGACCCACCCTCATTTTACTTGTACATCATCCACTTGTCATTACCTTGAAGAATGCTAAAGAGTTAATCGTGCCTGCCGTACGTGATTGTTAACCGGCAATCCTTACACTGACCCGTTGATATGGTAAAGGGGATTGAATGATATACTTAAGAAGGAACCGCTGCTGACCCTAATGTGGGTATAGGAGTCTTTGGCTCTCCAATCACCTTGGTTCTATCACCTCTGGTCCTTTGCTTTAGCAACACCGCACCATTTAGCCCACTTTCCAACTCCAATCCCTAACCCACCGGTTGCTGCGGCTCTTCCTGTTGAAAGAAGCTTCAGCCTAGGCCTTTTGGTTCTGGTTGAAGGTAGCTTCACTTCCAAGCAACAAGGGCAATACCGGTGTAGCCGACTTCCAACAGACGGTACACCCAGCCTCAATTATTCACAAACGACTGAGAGGCCCCACCCCTAGGAAAGCCGGAAATGACTGGGTCGATCTATAAAACCAGGATCTCCTATAGAGTGACTTGCGCCATTCATGTTAATTAGATTTGGGCACCCCCACTAATTATAGGTGTATTTGGGACCCTCCTTGTATTTGACTTGCTCCGCAGTGCCGACAAGGCAAATTAAGCTAGGGCGAGAGATTCCTGAAGGGTGGCTCAACCCCAACAAGGGGTGGTTATAACGTAGATAGTCGAGCGTTTAGAGCTCCTTTGCTCTTTTGCTGGCTATAGACGGATCTCGATGTCATAGATTCCCCTGGCTCGGATCGACCAGTTCCACGAAAGAAGGAAGGCCTACATCTGTTAGCGCTAAATCCAACTCTACGTAAAGTAAAAGCCTCGTTTCGTTCAACGGCTAAGTAAAGTCTCTGATACGTAGTAAGCATTTTAGACTTTCCGTGGATCAATTTCTTGTTATTCGGAGAAGCACTACCTACCCATGGTTTGAAGCAAGAAGGAGTCTTGACCGGGAAGATAAGTAGGAATTAATAGATCTGCTGAGAGAAAGCCCGTGGTATCCCTAGCGATTGATATCTTACTAAGCAAGCAAAGAAAAGTAAGGGGCTATGCATGCGGTTGATAACCTACGTTCCTTGTCACTACAAAAAACAAATAGGCAGAGCCGACAGCTCCATCTAGCTTGTGATTCTCCTTTCGATTTCCTGTTATACTGGCAGAAACTTGAATTGCCAGAGAAGGAAGCTCTTATGTTTACAGAAATGCATTCAGAAATGGTTCTCCTTTGCCATTAAGTAGTAGGAATATCACCCGGAAAGGTCAAAAGTCGCCTAGAATAAGGTCAGGATAGAACCCCCTATTCATAGAGCGCAGATACCACATTCTCTTTCTCCATTACTAAGTCTACCTGTACTAAGTTCGAAGATAAATAGAGAAATCCAAAGCTGCGTACCGATATAATGACTTAGGCCATGGGGTTAGCCTAAATCTTTCCTTGCTCGTCTTTTGCGTGCTATTCCTTACGCCCTGAGAAAGAACCTCCACTTGGATTCATTTCAAGTCTCGAGTTCTTGTTCTTCATTCTCGTAGATTTGGAACGAGAGCTTTGATGCAATTCAAATTGACAAGCAGTAGTGACAGCATAAGAAATGTCCGGAAGACAGAACAAAATCCTTAATTCCCGGGTTTCCTTTGCCAATAGACCAATCAATGGTGCTGTATCGGAAACAAGATTCAGTCGCTACAAGCGAAGGATAATAAGAAACCGGCCGGGTAGATTGACTAAAAGAAAAGACACTTGGCCCACTAAGCACTAGGAGAGTTGCTTAGATAATATGCCTAGACCAGAAGACTAAGGGATTCTTCAGGTCTAGACGTAGCCTTCTTTAAATGTCATGCCAGTTAAGGGCCATTACTTGACTCAATCTCTCCGGGTGATCGAAGGCAAAAGGAAAAGCTTTCTTCCACTCTTGCTCCGATCCCAATAGGAAAAAGAGCTAGCACTTTGATGGCTCCGTCAGGAAAGGTTCTTTACCGCAGCTACAAGCCTGACTTATTTCGTATATGTTGCTTATCGTTTTCTTTCATCATCGAGATTGAATGATATACTTAAATTAATTCCGAATTCTTATTTAAGTATTAAAATGAAATTGAATAAGATGGAACAGGCATATCCCAGCCAACCTGTATAGTCTAAAACATAGAACTAGTTTTCGCAAGTCGTTCTGGAGGTGGCCTATGGTCCTACTGTTGACAGTGACGAGGGGCCAAAGTTGCCCGGCCAAAGGGCAATGGGGAGCGAGAGCTCTATCTGAAAATGGAAATGCTTTCTATTTCCGGCTTAGCTAAGTTTACCAGATCGAGAGGATACCAATCCTGATGTAAGACTAATACAACGGGGGGGAACTCCCTTTATCAACCAAAGCACCTGTACGAACTGGCAAAGTAATTCCATCTCTGCGAGCACGAACTCTGTTTTCAAATGCTATGCTTCAGCTAGCTCAGTTGGCCCCCTCTGTCTCATACACGGGGTCATCCAAGAGGACAGGCGCACCCACAAGGTAAGACTTTTCTCAGATAAACGGATCAAATTTGAGGGGTGTTTCTCGCTAAGACCGGGTTGTCCCAACAAAAGAGGGTTCTTCGCACTTATTCATTTAGGGCGAGCCCCAATTATGCAATATCTTTAGTTATAGGCCGGTACCCAAAAGAAGAGGGGGCGCTCTCACCACCTAAATTCAGCACTGGCGCCTAGCTCGCTCTTGATACCTGTTCACCCCTGTGATTTCTGCATTTGAAATTAGATTCCAAACCGGATTTCCCGGTCGGATGGCTATTCGCCGGATCCCATGAAACTGCCTTTTAAGAGTATTGATCTGATTCATAGAGGTAATCTATGCCAGAGGAAAGCTGTACGACAGAACATGCGTCGCTACCAAGTTAGAATCACATTGGGGCTTTTTATTCTTCACATGTAAGATCGGGTTCAGAACGAGGGAGATAAGTTTCGGTTTACGTTCATGCTGTTGGAACAGGACCATTGGCAAAAGCAAAAATTTCATCAGTCGACTCTTTCTTTTGCTGCCTTTGAAGCCGGCCCCCCCTCCTGTGGTGGTGCATAGCTATTATAATATTGTAAGTGAATGTCTGTTTCCGGATCCCGTCCAAGTTAATATGGCCCGGTCTTAGGTTACAAAGATACACCCGGTTCATATGAGAAGGTTACATATCAATAATCTGTCGGTGGCTGCGAGCATAGGAGTGGGTAGTGCAATTCCCTTGGATTAGGATAGAGAAATCCCTTGCTTATCAAGCTGGGAAGCTGATCCACTCCTTCTTCAAGCCGTATCCAGGTGTAAAAACATAGCCTTACCCATTACTACCTTTCGCTTTTCCCCGACCAGGAATTGGAATAATCACCAAGGCAGTGGGCCACACAAGGGAGTCTTTTAGAGGGTTTGCTGATCGGAGAAAGCAAATAGTTGCTAAGAAAGCTCTGCCTACGAGACAGAAAGAAACCGCTCAAGAGAGAAATGGGGGTGGAACCAATGTCATGTTAGTAAAAAGATGAGTCCTTTTCTGGTAATGAAAGTGGTACACGCTCCTTCGAGCGCGCAAGCAAGATCATGCATTTCAGACCTAGTCTACGCCGATTATGTAAACTAGGACCCAGCCGAAGCTGATTATCAAAGATAGGACCGTGAAAAGATCACCTTACCGGAGTGAATTGTAGTTATTCACTTCCCAAGTCTTTCCTCTCTTGGTAGTTCTCCTGTGCCCTACATAGAACGATGGGGTACACGTCCATTAAGCTTGAAAACGCCGTTTATCCGATGCGACAGGGGTCGGAGGACAGAAGCCCAAGATAGGGAGGAGGAATGGGCCCACTGGGCGCTGGAATAGAGTACTAAAGGAAAGCCTCTATTTGATAAGAATGACCTTTCAATATCAACTGAACTACTAGGTATCTCTGATTGTGGTGATGATGTCACAAGTACCAAGGTTATGAGTAAAACTGAGTTAAAGCTCTTGGAAAAGCCCGCGCCGAATCTTTCAGATTATAGAGCAATCGCTGCGGGGAGCGGTTGGAGGGCACTGTCCCGAAGCAGGAATTCCGGGATTCTAGAGAAAACGATGGCATACTTGATGTCTCACGCGGATAAGAACTCAACCGAGTTCGAAGATTCCTAGAAAGAGGCGGATAGCCAGCTAGGTAAAGAGGAGAGATACCCATCGTATGTTTCATTCAAGGAAGAATGGGGCCCTCCTTATGAGTAGTTCAGATGTGGAACAATCTCTCGCGAACTTTCTTCAAGCCGAGCTGCTTAGGAAAGTGAACCGGGGGAAGTACTTAATGAGCTTGGCTCTCCAAAATAGAAGAAATCCCAGGACTAGACCAAGCAAGAACAAGTAGGTTAGGGTATGCGCCTGGGTCAAGGCAGTCAACTGTGGGCAGAGTTCACGGGCCAAAGAAAACGGATTTACTTATCGAGCTGGGGATGGAAGCCGTCCAACCCTTGCAACTGGAGAGCCCATAATCGATCCATTCCTGTCAGGCGCGGGCGGAACCGAGTCGCCCCAATCGCTTAAGGTCATCTACGCCAACGTATGTTCTGATCAATAGAGCAAGGCATTTCAATCCGTTTCACTCCGCTAACTCACTTTCAGAAAAGAAGGCCACGTCCTCGGAGTCAGGGGGTTTAGTGGGCGGGGACTGTGAGGAATCACTGGCTAGAGCTTTCTCCTTTTCTTGCTAATAGCCCTGAAGGGCTAGGTGCGCAGGGCGTGTCACATGTTTATAAAGTCTGGTTTCACAAGTCAAAAGGCTCATGGAGGGGTGGCCAAGGGCCATCCTCTAACTGGTGAACTGGTAGCGAGCTCAGATGGTTCGGGAAAGCGGGAATAACCTAAAATGGTGCATGAGCTCCACCCTTAACACCCCTTTCTAGTGGTGGAACAGAGAAAAGGGAAGTTAATAGAAATGACTTAGTTAGGAGGAACATAGACCTGAGGTAGCCTTAGGCATATATATATATTCATATTATACAGGGGTTTCGGCCCATTCTCTTACTACGCACGACCTAGTCCAGCGGAGAGTTGTTGTTTAGTCAAACTAGAAGTGATTCCTTTGCTTGACAGAATGGCTCAGTCATAGACTTGATTTCAATCCGAGATGGGAACCACTCCTTAACCGGCATATGAAATGATTTTTCTTGCTTACACGTTTTAGAAAACGGTATAAGAGGTAGTGATTAATCAGGAAGAGGATGTAGGAACCGGGGGTGATGGATCTGATGAAGCCAAACTATCCACAATGTGAAGTAAGCTGGCCTTAGTCTCTCACTCCCCACTTTCTGTGAATAGCCCCTGCTATCCTACCCTACCAGAAGTAGGCCTTTACTCCGGTCACCAAGGCAGTCCCATTCCTTCTAACGTTCTTTGCTAAACAATAAGAAAGGGGAGCCTTTCTCCTTTTGAATTGTGATAACACGGATGTGCTCTACCAGATGGGGGAATATAAATAGAGAGGGGTGGCCTAATCACTAATAGATCTCTCGGAGTCCTCCCGTGAAGGCGGAAAGGGGATTAGAGGGTTCAGAGGCGGCGAAGTCATCCATAATTATTTTATTCAGTTGATATTCAGTTGGAAAGTAAAAGGAGAAGCCTTTGTTTACCAAACCATAAATTCCAGGACTTCCCCTTGATATGCTACAAGAAGTGACCAACTTCAGTGTAGCCGTGCCTGGGCGATCCTAGGGAAGATTGATACACTACTATAAGAAGATTTACCTGTCAATCTTCTTATAGTAGTGTATCATGGGATGATAACGGAGGGGGATCTAAAAATCATTCATCTGGTTTAGGATATTCTAGGACTACGTTTGATGGGTACATCAATCGTTATTTATCTTTACTAGAAAATGAGGTATACCTAACTAAAGGTAGTAATATCAAATTGACTACTCAGATAGCAATGAACGATTTTCTAGATGATACAGATATGCCACTCCGATGTGATGAGGTGGATTTGAATACCCTCATTGTTATGCGTATGATTGTCAAATATGGTTATCTACTATCAAGGTGTAGTGCAGGTAAATTCACCTTTTCATATAATATCAAAATGGATGAAGATCATGAGCAGAATATCACCTACACATTAGGTACTGGAATCTCTTTGTTCGATAATCATAATAAATATGAACCTACAATTGAGAGGTCCACTTATACTATTGAGAAAGTCTCTTAAGCTATTATATTTAATATAGGTTATATAAGATTCAATTCAATTTAACAAGCGGACTACCGAAGATCTTTATAAACCAAAGAAGCTGAGCCTACTTTACGCACTTCCGCACTAAGCAGGCAAGGCCAACTACACAAGCAAGAAGGCATCGCCTATGCGTGGAAGGCTTCCAATGACAAGAAAAAGACGAAGAAGGAACTTACTATACCTTACCTCCTTGTGCCCATAGCTTGACCTCAGCCTTGAACTACCTGCACGGATGCCTTCCCTTCCTTGCAAAGCGAACCCAGCTAAGCAATGGAAGGAGAAAGGACTAAGACCTTCCGTAGCGCACAGACAGACCATCTTTAGCGAAGTCCCTCCTTCCCCTAAAGCATCCATTTCGTCAAAGAAGGACGGAGCAGGCACACTGACTACTCTGATTGGGCGTGGACTGGGAAAAAGTAGCAGCTAAAAGAAAGCTAAAAGGTATTGGCGAAGAAGTAATGGAAGATCTGATATAGATTGAAAAGAGGGAAAGCTAAACTAGCTAACGAAGGGCTTGGGATTCGCCTCGCCCTAGTACACTAACCAGGCAATACCTTAACCTCAGACCTCACTCCCTTTCATACTCAGCCAATTCTTCCTCCGAGCTGAGATCGGAAGATGAGAAAGACTACTTAGGCGCATAGCCACTCCTCTCTGGAAGCTTAGGCCGTAGTTTTGGCAGAAACTGGAACTGCTACGCCTCCAGCACTTGTGTTGCTGGCATAAGTCACCACTCGGTTGTCTCAGATCCAAGGGATTCCTCTTCTGAACAAAAAAAGCAACGGCAGCGATAGGGGAACTTTTGAGAGTGAGAACTTAGGGCTTTTTTCTTCCAGTTCTTCCAATTCTCCTTCGCCTTTGACTATATAAGGGGAGCTGCCGCAACGGCAGATCCTGATCCCCCCTACCAAATAAAGGTTCGGATCGATCCCTTTGCCGGGGTCGGAAGAGAAGGGATTGGAGACAGGTGCGAGTTGGGGACACATTGGAATGAGTAGTTCTGCTTGGAGGTTGAGTCGGGTCATTGCCTTCGAGGAGAGGACCCGAGCCACTTGAATCGGTTAGAGAAGATTGCTTTGTAGTTGGTTCCACTGGCAATCGATGCATTTGTTTGAAGAATCTGGAGATTTGGTAGATGGATAGGTATCCGACCAAGAGACAGAGATGGCTTCGTTTGGCCATAAGGGTTAGAGGGAGAAGGCTCACTGCTGCACATTCTCTACTGGATTTCTGATGGTGGCGGGGAGATGATTGCTTAGAGTGAAGTTCTTCGCTCCCACTGGATTCGGAGGAATGGTTCGAGCCTCCGGGTGCTTCGGAGCCTTCATTGGTTGATGGAAAGGAGAACATTGGACATTGGAAGGAGTTCTGAGCCTTCCCTTGGTTCCGGTGGGGGTTTATCGCCAGCTCCAGATCCGGGGCATTTGCGGGAGATGGTCAGATGGAGCTTTAGATGCTGCCTAGCCAGGAGAGTGCATGGGAGAAAGATCTGGCGATTACTTCCTCTCGAGAAGAGATGAGGGTTCCAAACCTTGGGTCTGCTCGTTGGCCTTTGATGGCGAGTACTTACCTCCTATTGGGTCAGATGGATGGGAGCACACACAAGCCGATGGGTTGGTCGGGTCAGAGGCATCGATGACATCACTACCAGGCCTTCTATTGCTTCCATTCGTTACTGCCAGGAGATCGGGAGATGGCGAGTACTTTTAGAATGAATTCCGAACTAAGACACCTAAGGCAGGGTCGGGGTGGTCTCGGACTTGGAAATAGATGGCTTAGGAGGTGGGACGCTTGGCAGCGGAAGAGAGATATGGAGAAGATGCAGGTTGGTTCGAGTCATATTGCTTTGAAGCAGAAGAATCATTGGTTGGGAAGTCCGATGGGATGGTAAATCATCCAATTAAAACCTTGGTGGAGCACTAAATCATTCGTGGAGAGAAAAAAATCCGTTAATCTAGATCCACTTAGTAGGGCTCCTATTGACTGACTAAAGGTTCTTCGGTTTCCTTTAGAATGAAAGTAGCTATGAAGCCCCTACGACTTTGTTTGTTTGAGGAATATCCTATGTTGGCGGTAGGTTGTTGGTCTAGTTAGGTGAAAAAGGGCCTACTATTACTTACTTGGAGCTAATCTGCGTGCTTTTGAGTTGGAGGTCTTACGCCTTTCAAAAATATGTCTCCGAGTAGACTATGAGCTATACCTCATTGAATAAAGAGAACATCAATCATGCTTACCGATATGCAACTACAACTATACCTCGCTACTATAAGGAAAAAGCCTAGCTACTTGTTAAAGTTGGTGGTTCCATTCGCTGTTGTTTTTTATATCCCCGACTAGCTGATCCTTTGTTTGGAACTGAATACGCAAGGAAGAGGATCTCTATAGTTCGAACCTCTTATTCCTTTAATTAATTACTACTGAACCGCTTGGCACTCTTCTTTCCATGCTTTCTCACTCTTGTTAGCTGCTCGTTAGCTAGCAAGTCCGCTATGGTCTATGGTCTCCTAATAAGCGTACTGCCTATAAAGCTCAGTAATTGGAAAAGAAACAGAACTCGAACAAGAAAGCGGACTGATAACAGGAACCGATCGGAGAGGTTCTCTACGGCAGCAACAAGCCTGACTTATATCGTATATATAGTTGCGCGGAAAGTTTCCAGTTTAGGGCAGCTCCCTTAAAGGGTTGATTACTCCTTTCATTGCGTCATGTAATTGCATATATAGTATTGTCAATACGTTCTCATTCTGCTCTTTCATTCCGTTCCTTTCCCATGCTTTCTGTTGGTCAACAACCAACTCTCTCTATCAACTCCAGTTCTCTCTCGTCTCGTTCTTCACTACTCGTACTGGAAGGCCTCTCCTTCTGTATGGAGGGATTCATTTATTCTCAATCCATCATGCCTCAACTGGATAAATTCACTTATTTCACACAATTCTTCTGGTCATGCCTTCTCCTCTTTACTTTTTATATTCCCATATTCAATGATGGAGATGGAGTACTTGGAATCAGCAGAATTCTTAAACTACGGAACGAACGTCCCACACCTCCTCAGGAGGACGGCGCCCCACTTCTTTCTCCTGAAGAGCTAGCAGCGGCCATCGAGCAATTCGAAAGGGAGTTGGCTCGCATAC